GCGGTTAATCCCGCTGTTGAATAAGCTATTATTGCAAAAATTGGCGAAAATAACAAACTATCATTAAGAATTTCATCTTTCGACCAAAAACAAGCAAGGGGGGGAATACCACAAAGAGAAAGTGTTCCTACTAAAAAGGCAGTTTTTGTAATTGGCACATGTTTTGTCAAACCACCCATAAGAATCATATTCTGACTTTTATCGGGAGAATATCCAACTATAGCTTCCATTGAATGAATAATGGATCCAGATCCTAAAAACAACAAAGCTTTCGAATACGCATGAGTAATCAAATGAAATAAAGCGGATCGATAGGACCCCATACCTAAAGCTAACATCATATAACCCAGTTGAGACATTGTCGAATAGGCTAAACCTCTCTTAATGTCTTTTTGAGCAAGAGCTAAAGTGGCTCCTAAGAGTACTGTTATTATACCTATCAAAGATATTATATACATTATAGAAGGGATAACTATAAAAAGAGGAAGAAGACGAGCTACAAGAAAAATTCCTGCCGCTACCATAGTAGCAGCATGTATAAGAGCCGAAATAGGAGTAGGGCCCTCCATGGCATCAGGTAACCATACATGAAGAGGAAATTGTGCGGATTTAGCAATAGGACCCACAAATAATAGAAATGCACACAAAGTAAGGAATAAGAGATTGACTCTATTATTTAAAATTAAATTATTAACTATTTCGAACAAATCCTGAAATTCGAAACTGCCTGTTATCCAATAAAGACCTAAAATTCCTAATAATAAACCAAAATCCCCTACACGATTAGTTACAAAAGCTTTTTGACAAGCATTCGCTGCAATGGGTCGTGTGAACCAAAAACCTATTAATAAATACGAACACATTCCAACTAATTCCCAAAAAAAATAAACTTGGATCAAATTAGAACTAGTAACTAATCCTAACATTGAAGTATTAAAAAAACCCATATAAGCAAAAAACCTCAGATACCCTTGATCATGAGACATATAATTGTCACTATAAATCAGAACCAAAATTCCAACGGTTGTAATTAATATTGACATAATAGAAGTAAGTGGATCAATAAAGTAACCGAACTCAAAAGAAAATTCATTATTTATGGCCCAAGACCATACATTTTGATGAATGTAACTTAGAAAAATTTGTTGAATAGATAGATAGAGTGAAAAGATCATAACTATACTTAACAAAAAAATACTCAGAAAAGTCCACATACGCCGAAGGTTTTTTGTTACTGTCGGAAAAAGTAGAAGCCCAACTCCTAGTAAAATAGGTACTGGAAGTGGAATGAAAGGGATGATCCATGAATATTGATGTGTATGTTCCATAAAATAAAAAACCCTTTTTATTTTATTCTTAAATTTATTATTTCTTATTCACTGGTTTGTATATATATATTTTTTTTTTCAAAGGGGACAATAAAAAAGCACGCGATTTCAAACCTAAATAGAAATTTTTTTGAATTAGTATAATCCTTCATAAACCTTTGAAAATAAATATATATATTCAAATCAAAAAAGTGGAAGTGATTAAATAATATCACTAACGTTACTGTCAAAAAAATTATTTGCCTTTTTTTTTTCTTTTTATTACTACTAAAAAAAATAAATCAATTTGTGATTTTATGCAGATACCGAAAAAGTTAATAATAATTCCGTATTACAATAATTTATATACATATATTAAGAATATAACAAAGATTTACACGATAAAAAAAAAATTAATATTAATTATTAAAAAAAATAATAAAAAAACTTTACCTAAAAAAAGTTATTTGAGTTTTATTATTTATAATTATTAAGGAATGGATTTGCATTGTGGAATTTAGTGATTGTCTTCCAGTACACTAAGTGAGCTTTTTTCTTTTTTTTCAATAAATATTATTATATATTATAATCTAATTTTTTTTGATAATATAATTTGATAATAAAACCTATTACTATAGATTTAGTATAGATTAATTAAATGAGCACTCTTGTACGGGATTTCAAACGTTTGAATGTCTTTTTTTGTTTTGAAAATCATATATAATAAAATTTGAAAGAAAAAAATAATGTTATATGGAGTACGAAAGAATAGAATAATAAATGTCTTTGACATCCAATTATACCACTGAAATTTTTTTTTCATTTTTGAATGGCAGTTCCAAAAAAACGTACTTCTATCTCGAAAAAGCGTATTCGTAAAAAAAATTGGAAAAGGAAGGGATATTGGACATCCTTGAAAGCTTTTTCGTTAGGAAAATCACTTTCTACAGGTAATTCAAAAAGTTTTTTTGTACAACAAAATAAATAAAAAACACTAGAATAATTCGAATTATCTTAACTTAAAAACAAATTTTTTTAGAACACATATAAAAAAAATAAATAGGAACAAAAAAGAAAAAAAAAAGATAGATAATATATAGATAAAAAAGAAAGGTTCAAATTTTTTTTTCGGGGAGGTTCTTATTTCTCCCATCACTACCTTGATGCAATAATAAAGAAAGATCTTGTATTTCCTCGTTAAAAGAAAATACAAGATCTTTAAGCGAAATCAATAGATTCTAATTTAAGTGAAAAATTTGTCACTTTATACCTTTATATATGTTATTGCTCTTAATTCTTATATTCTTTACTTGGAACTTGGAATTAAAGTTATACAAGCATCTATCCACAACACAATAAGTGAATATTTTTTAATAATATTAGATAATAATATATGAGATAATATTATTTTTAAGTGATAAAAAAATCTTATGTTTGTACAATATAAAAATAAAAAGATACATCAAAAGAGATATTGTGATAATTTCTCTTGAGCAATTAAGTAAATCTTTTTTTATTTTAAATTTCTACGAATTTTCGAAAAGTTGTCATTTTTAGAAAAAGCTTTTTTTTTATTAATGAAACTGATAATTTTAATTTAGCGTTTTGTCTTTGAGTTGAAGTCCCAATTACTTTAATTTAGTTAATTTTTTCATTGTATTCTAGAAAAAAAATCTAAAGTACAAAAAGTGACCAAAAAAATTTAAAATAACTCAGATAAAAAAATCTTAATTGAATTAAAACCCCAAATACTTCTTTAAAAAAATTTTGATTCATGAAATCAATTGTAAATTCCATTGAATTGGCTTCTTTATTTAAATTTGCATCTCGACGATTCAATAAAAACTTGTTAGTATTGTTTTGAACAAGTTGCCGCTATGGTGAAATTGGTAGACACGCTGCTCTTAGGAAGCAGTGCTAGAGCATCTCGGTTCGAGTCCGAGTAGCGGCATAAGATCTTATAAAAGTAAAAGAGATATTATAAGTTTTATACTCAAATATAAGTTTTATAATCAAATTAATACCCGAATTTGGTTTTTTTGAATCGGGTAAAACCTAGTATTAATTTATTAATTTTTAACAAATTTTTTATGATTTTTTCAATTCTAGAGCATATATTAACTCATATATCTTTTTCGGTCGTGTCAATTGTACTGACAATTTATTTTTTAACTTTTTTAGTTAATTTAGATGAAATCATAGGATTTTTTGATTCATCAGATAAAGGAATCGTAATTACGTTTTTTGGTATAACAGGATTATTATTCACTCGTTGGATTTATTCAGGACATTTTCCATTAAGTAATTTATATGAATCGTTAATTTTTCTTTCATGGGCTTTTTCAATTATTCATATGATTTCCTATTTTAATAAAAAACAAAAAAATCACTTAAATGCAATAACTGCGCCAAGTGCTATTTTTATTCAGGGTTTTGCTACTTCAGGTCTTTTAAACAAAATACCTGAGTCTGCAATATTAGTACCAGCTCTCCAGTCCCAGTGGTTAATGATGCATGTAAGTATGATGATATTAGGCTATGGCGCTTTGTTATGCGGATCATTATTATCAATAGCTCTTCTAGTCATTACATTTCGCAAAACCGGACCTACTTTTTGGAACAAGAATATTAAAAAAAACAATTTATTAACTGAATTTTTTTATTTTGATGTACTTTACTACATAAACGAAAGAAATTCTATTTTACTACAACAAAACAGTAATTTTAGTTTTTCTAGAAATTATTATAGGTATCAATTGATTGAACAATTAGATTATTGGAGTTTTCGTATTATTAGTCTTGGATTTATCTTTTTAACCGTCGGTATTCTTTCAGGAGCTGTATGGGCTAATGAGACGTGGGGTTCATATTGGAATTGGGATCCAAAAGAAACCTGGGCATTTATTACTTGGACCATATTCGCAATTTTTTTACATATTAAAACAAATAGGAATGTTGGGGGTATCAATTCTGCAATTGTGGCTTCGACAGGCTTTCTTTTAATTTGGATATGCTATTTTGGCGTCAATCTTTTAGGAATAGGTTTACATAGTTATGGTTCATTTACATCGAATTAAATAAAATATTACCCCAAAAATAAAGGAATCCAAATAAAAAAGAATAGCATACATATATAACTTCATATAAGTTAAGAAATAGAATTTAGTTTTAGTAGTTAATCATCAAGAACCTTTTGAATCAAGTACTACAATGATTCAAAAGGTTCTTACAATACAAAAACCAAAGGCTTCTGATTACAATTAAATTTAATGCTTTTTTTTATTTCCTGAAAACTATCCATAAAAATAATTAGATAAAATGGATTCGACCTTGTCACTTGCTAATGAGAGCACAAAATCAGGATAAATCCCAATACCAATTATTGGTAGAAGAATAGAGATTGAAAGAAATAACTCGCGGGGTCCAGAATCAAAAAAAGACAAGTTTTTGACATTAATTAACTTGTATCCATAGAACATTTGGCGTGACATAGATAATAAATATATAGGAGTTAATATCATTCCAATTGCCATTACAAAAATAATTAAAATTTTTGAAATTAAAAAATATTTTTGGCTGGTAATTATTCCAAAAAAAACGATTAATTCTGCAACAAAACCACTCATGCCCGGTAATGCAAGGGAAGCCATCGATAAGATAGTGAACATTGTAAATATCTTTGGAATGGAGATAGCCGTTCCACCCATTTCATCAAGATAAATAAGCCGAATTCTATCATAACTCGTTCCTGCCAAGAAAAAAAGTGCAGCGCCAATAAATCCATGAGAGATTATTTGTAAAATAGCTCCATTAAGTCCAGGATCCGTTATAGAACCAATACCTATAATTATAAAACCCATATGAGATACAGAAGAATAGGCTATTCTCTTTTTTAAATTACGTTGACCGGGAGATGTTGAAGCTGCATAAATTATTTGAATTGTACCGACTACCATTAACCAAGGAGAAAACATAGAATGGGCGTGAGGCAATAATTCCATATTAATTCGAACCAACCCATATGCTCCCATTTTTAATAAGATTCCAGCGAGAAGCATACAGGTACTGTAATGTGCCTCGCCGTGGGTGTCAGGTAACCAAGTATGTAAAGGTATAATCGGTGATTTGACGGCAAAAGCAATAAGAAATCCAATATAAAATAGTATTTCGAGTGTGACAGGATAGGATTGATTAGCTAATAGTTCTAAATTTAATGTTGGTTCGTTCGAACCATATAAACTTATACCTAAAACTCCTATTAATAAAAAAATAGAACTTCCTGCAGTGTATAAAATAAATTTTGTAGCTGAATACAGACGTTTCTTTCCACCCCACATTGATAAAAGTAGATAAACGGGAATTAATTCTAATTCCCACATAATGAAAAAAAGTAAAAGATCCCGAGAAGAAAATGATCCTATTTGACCGCTGTACATTGCTAACATCAAGAAATGGAAAAATCGGGAATCCCGAGTAACTGGAAAAGCTGCTAAAGCTGCTAAAGTAGTAATAAACCCCGTCAGTAAAATCGTTCCTATAGAAAGTCCATCTATTCCCAGCCTCCAGTAAAAATCAAAAAAATTGATCCATTTATAATCTTCGGACATTTGAATTAATGGATCGTCCATTTTAAAATTATAACAAAAAGCATAGGTCGTTATAAGAAGTTCTAAGATACAAATGCATATAGTATACCATTTATTTACTTTATTTCCCTTATGCGGGAGAAATAACATTAACGAACCGGCAGATATTGGAAAACCAACAATTATTGTTAACCAAGGAAAATCATTCGTGGTAAAGACAAGATACACCAGGTCCAAAGAACGCGTACTCAAAAAAACTAAAATATATAAATAAATAAAAAATATAATTTAACTTTTTTGAGTACGAGTACTTGTCAATAAAAAATCGAATTTATTCTAAATTGATTCAAATGAGGTTTTCGGTAACGTATCAATAAGCTAGACCCATACTTCGAGTTGTTTCATGCGATAAATAAACTCGAACGCTCAAAAAATCCGTTGGACAGGCGGATTCGCATCTCTTACAACCAACACAGTCCTCGGTCCTTGGAGCGGAAGCTATTTGCTTAGCTTTACATCCATCCCAAGGTATCATTTCTAATACGTCTGTAGGGCATGCTCGGACACATTGAGTACACCCTATACAGGTATCATAAATTTTTACGGAATGTGACATAGGATCTATAGTTTTTTGAATGTCATAAATTTTCAATCTAGTAAACTTCTAACTAAATGATATATTAAAATACTAGATGAAGCAATGATTTCCTTTCAGAGAATTTTTTTTATTTTTTTAATTAATTCTGGCTCAGTTGATAAAAAAATCGGGCTAAAATACTTTGATTTCTTAGATTTTCACAAATATAATCTAGTAAGTAATAACCTATTATATATGCAAATTTAAACCTATAATTTTTTTTTTATGCTACTTTATGCTACTTATTTAATAAGATCGATTGGTTGATGCGAGTTGATTTTCTGTTACGATAAATTGACGAGACTATAGCTAATCCAATAGCTGCTTCAGCGGCTGCAATTGCTATAACAAAAATGCAGAAAATATCCCCTTTTAGTTGGGAATTATCAAAAAAATCAGAAAATGTTACGAAATTCATATTAACTGCATTAAGTATAAGTTCAAGACACATAAGAGCCCTAACCATATTTCGACTCGTGATCAATCCATAAAGACCAATCAAAAATAAATAGGCACTCAAAACAAGTACATGCTCGAGTATCATTCAGCAACTCCTTATCAATTTTGATTCATTTCAAATTTCAATATGAATAATAAAAAAAATTCACCGGATTCAATCAACTAGAATATACAAAAAAAGTACGAATAAAAACTATATTAGGGAAAAAAATTTTCAAATATATATAAAATTTAAAAATTTGAGATTTAAAATATGAAATAGTATTCAATCAAATTGAATTGAATGAACAGAAAAAAATATGATAACATAATAACATACACAAAAATTTTTTTCTTTACTAATTTACTAATTAGAACGTTTTTATTGACGAGCCACAGAAATTGCACCTATCAAAGCAACTAAAAGAATTATTGAAATGAGTTCAAATGGAAGAAAAAAATCTGTTGATAAATGACTTCCTATTTGTTGACTATTACTTATTAAATCTTGCTCTAAAATCTGGTTTAATCTTGTAGTCCAAATAACCCCGTACCATGACGTATCGAGAATAGTAGAAATTAACGAAAAAAGAAGAGTTGTACAAACCAATGAAGTAATCCCATCCCCAACGGTCCATAGATTGAAATCTGTGAAATATTCTGAATCATTCATAAACATCACAGCAAATATGATTAAAACATTTATGGCCCCCACATAAATAAGGAGTTGGGCGGCAGCTACAAAATGGGAATTTGCTAGAATATACAATAAAGATATACAAACAAGAACAAATCCTAAGGAAAAGGCTGAAAAGATTGGGTTGGGAAGTAATACCACTCCCAGACCTCCTACTATAAGACCGGATCCCAGAAAAACTAAAAGAAAATCATGTATTGGTCCAGGCAAATCCATTATATTATTAAAATAAGAAAAAATTGAAATCCTTTTCATGACCTTATTAATTTAACCGGGGAATTTCTTTTTAATCTAGTAGAGTGAAATTAGAATCTAATGGATATGAATTGATGTAGATACAATTATTAGAAAGTTTCGCTTTTTATTCGAAAGTTTAGTTTCAACTTATCTATTTCAATAAAGTAAAGTAATTACGAATATATTATATTAATAGATATTAAACGAATGAGCTTTAAGACTTAATATTTTTCTATAAATACAATACAAGTTTTGAATTCTTTTTTTAATAAAATTAATGGGTTTACCCATTTTTTGTTTGAGGTGAATTCCAAATTGTTCGAATAGTATAATCGTCAATTACTGACATTGGTAAACGGCCCAAAGCTATTTGATTATAATTCAATTCGTGACGATCATAAGTTGCAAATTCATATTCTTCAGTCATTGACAAACAATTTGTTGGACAATACTCAACACAATTACCACAAAATATACAAATTCCAAAATCAATACTGTAATTAAGCAATCGTTTTTTTCTAATATTAGTTTCCAATTTCCAATCAACAACAGGCAGATCTATAGGACATACTCGAACACATACTTCACAAGCAATGCATTTATCAAATTCGAAATGGATTCGACCGCGGAAACGTTCCGATGTTATTAATTTTTCATAGGGGTATTGAATAGTTACAGGTAAACGATTTGTGTGGGATAAGGTAATCATGAAACCTTGACCAATATATCTTGCAGCTCGTAGGGTTTGTTGACCATAATTAATGAACCCGGTTATCATAGGAAGCATATTGTAATTATCTATGAATAATTTTCTCTTTGTTTCTTTCTCTTGTTTAAAACAAGTATTGGATTCATTTTCAATTTAGAGTGAAAAGAGTTGGAAAGAAGTTGTTAATAATAGATTACCAAGGGAAATCGGTAAAAGAAATTTCCATCCAAGATTTAATAGTTGATCCATTCTTAGCCTAGGTAAAGTCCACCTAGTTGCGATAGAAATGAACAAGAACAAATAAGTTTTAGCTAATGTAATAAAGATACCAATTGTTGTTCCAAAAATGGGATCCCTTTCAAATAACTCCAGAATAGATATATACGGAATAGAAATATTCCAACCACCTAAGTATAGAATTGTTACAAATAATGAGGAAATTAAGAGATTTAGATAAGAAGCAACGTAAAATAAACCAAACTTAATACCCGAATATTCAGTTTGATAACCTGCTATTAATTCTTCTTCCGCTTCTGGTAAATCAAACGGTAACCTCTCGCATTCTGCTAGGGAAGAAATTAGAAAAATGATAAAACCTATAGGTTGCCGCCACAAATTCCATCCCCAAAAACCATATTTTGATTGTGCCTCAACTATATCAACTGTACTTAAACTGTTAGATAATTCTAGTCGGTGATAACATTACTATTCTCGCCGCTATTACAAAACCGTACATGAGGTCTTCGCCTCATACGGCTCCTCGGGGGCCGTAAATAAATCTAAGGACCAGATTAGTATTATTTAGATGAATATGATGTGTTATAAAATGGATTAAATAGAAATATATCCGAGGGTCCCGAATTATACCAATGGAATTCTGTCTGCTCAAATTCTAAGAATAAAAAAAAGCGCTTCGGAATTCATCTCATCCTTTACAAATTTTAATTTATATTTGTTGAGTAATAACTTAATCCTTTAATAAAAAACTCCTTGTAAAAATAAAAAGGGTTTTTCTGCCTGTCGTGTTTTTCAATTACGAAAAATAATTAGACATCCTATTAGTTTATTATTCATGACAGAAATTTGAGTCTATTCTATTTTATTTTCGAAATATATGAAAATAAATATCCTTGTTTCGTTCCTATTCTTCTTTCTTTTTTAGAAAAAAAAAAGCGGGGTGGACTTAAAAAATAAAGGATTATTTCGTTTCTGATAGTCATTACATTTATCGGTGGATAGGCGCATACTCTGAATCGGAATCTTGGGGAGTACTGTCTGATCATTTCTACTAGCTTCAAGCCCCAATTAACCTTCTTTTTTTTTGTTATCTTATGTTATGCATAAATATCCTTTTCAATTTGCTTAATCTCTATTACAAATTCTTTGTGTATTTTGGTGTTTCTAACTATCCACTTATTTTTACCTAATTGCCGCTCACTTTGTAATACATGTATGTTAATCTATATAATTCAGAGTGAAAACGTAATACGGTTAATATTTTTAACCCGCTTCAAGGCAGGATGACCAATCAACCAACCGTGGGGTAAAGTGATTCTTACGTTATGTTTATTTCTGTTTAACCTTTGTACATAGGAAATGAGACTCAATTTCTCTTTTTACTGCTAATTTTTGAGCAGTTTTTTTCACTCATATATAACTATCAAATTCCTTTTATTAAGATTAATCCGAAAGAGAAATATATTCCGTTTTTAACTTATTCATTTAGAAGAAACAGAATAGTCAAAATAAACGTTTATGTTTCAACGAATCGCACGTAGAGATATTGATAAAACACATAGAGTTAATGGGATTTCATAACTAATCGATTGGGCAGCAGCTCGCAGACCACCTAAAAAAGAATATTTATTATTTGATCCATATCCTGACATAAGAAGTCCGATCGGAGCAATACTTGAAATTGCAATCCATAAAAAAATACCAATATTGAGATCCGCTAAAACAAGGTGATTGCTAAAGGGAATTACTGAATAACTTAGTAAAATTGAGATAACTGCTATAGATGGTCCAATACTAAATAAAGGAGTATTTCCTCTAGATGGACGAAGATCTTCTTTGAAAAGTAGTTTTGTTCCGTCGGCTAGAGCTTGAAGAATTCCCAACGGGCCGGCGTATTCAGGTCCAATACGTTGTTGTATCCCTGCAGATATTTCTCTTTCTAACCACACAATTACTAATACACCTGTTATGATTCCCAATACAAGAGAAAATATAGGGACAAATATCCATACGAGGCTATAAAGCTCTTTTAAAGATTCCAATCTAACAAAAGAATTTATAGTTTCTACTTCTGTTGCATAAATTATCATTTTAACGATCAACTTCTCCCATAATTATATCTATGCTACCGAGTATCGTCATAATATCAGCCAATTTCATTCTTTTAACTAGTTCAGGAAGAATTTGCAAATTAATAAAACCCGGTGGTCGGATTTTCCATCTCCAAGGAAAACCACTTTGATCTCCTATGATAAAAATTCCCAATTCCCCTTTTGGAGCTTCAACTCTTACATAAAGTTCTTGTTTCGATAATTCAAAAGTAGGCGAAGGTTTTTTACTAATGAATCGATATTCAAAATCATTCCATTCTGGATTCCTTTTTCTATCAAAACCTCGGCTTTCTAAATTCTCATAGGGACCCCCGGGAAGTCCTTCCAGAGCCTGTTGAATAATTTTGATGGATTCTGTCATTTCGCTAAGTCGTACTAAATAACGAGCTAACGAATCGCCTTGTTTTTGCCACTGAATTTCCCATTCAAATTCATCGTAAGACTCATAACGATCAACTTTACGAAGATCCCATGGTATTCCGGACGCGCGCAGCATTGGTCCGGATAAACCCCAATTTATTGCTTCTTCCCCACCAATAATGCCAACTCCCTCAACTCGTTCTAAAAAAATAGGATTTCGTGTAATTAGTTTTTGATATTCAATAACCTCTGTTAAAAAATAATCACAAAAATCTAAGCATTTATCTATCCAACCATAAGGTAAATCAGCCGCTATTCCTCCAATACGAAAAAAATTATGCATCATTCTCATACCAGTGGCAGCTTCGAATAGATCATATACAAATTCTCGTTCTCGGAAAATATAGAAAAAGGGAGTCTGGGCCCCAATATCTGCCATAAAAGGGCCGAGCCATAACAGATGAGAAGCTATACGACTCAATTCCAGCATAATTACTCTGATATAGCTGGCCCTTTTCGGAACTTGAATATTTCCCAATTGTTCTGGTCCATTTACTGTTATTGCTTCTGTAAACATAGTAGCTAAATAATCCCACCGCGTTACATAAGGTAAATATTGTATAATTGCTCGGTTTTCTGCAATTTTTTCCATTCCTCTGTGTAAATAACCCAATATGGGTTCACAGTCAACAACATCCTCACCATCTAGAGTAACAATTAAGCGAAGAACACCATGCATGGATGGGTGGTGGGGTCCCATATTGACTATCATAAGATCTTTTCCTGTAACTGGTCTCTTCATAAATTTTTCCTTGATTCATTCTGGCATGAATTAGATTGCTGAAAAAGAAGTTTATCAAAAAATTCAAGATCAAAAAATTAACTAATTCACAATGTTGGAATTTAACGAGTTTTTAATTCCCGAATATTCAACTGATTTATTAATTCTTTATAACGTACTCTATTTTTTTTTGACAAATAAGCCAGGAGTCGTTGACGTTTTCCCAGAATTTTTCGTAGACCCCTCTGAGATAAAAAATCTTTTCTGTGCAATTCCAAATGGGAAGTAAGCCTTCGTATCTTATTAGTGAAACTTAATACTTGAAATTCAACAGATCCCCTGTTTTCTTCTTTTTTTTCTTGAAATGAAATGAATGCATTTTTTATCATAAAAAGAAATCCTTCCCCTTTTAATATGAATTGAAAAATATGAATTTGACCGATCAGTAATAATAATGCTAGTTTTTTTGTATAAGGATCCGAATTTAATTCTCAACTTTTTAATTCTTAATTTTATCAAAAAAAAGTCTAAATTTAGATCTAAACAAGGAGGATTCTGTTAATTTATTTATGGATCCGCTCTGATTGGTATCTATGTCATTGATTAAATGAATTCATGTATAAAGATTGAATTTCAAAAAATTCCTCATATTTGTGCATACAATTGTTTTCATATACCGTAACTTATATATTATATTAACTTATCTATTATATATAGTAAAAATAAAAAGGATCTATCATTAACGAATTTGAAATCGCGCATACATATGTATTCTTATCATACTGAAATGATTTCCGTTAGTAGTATTAAACCAATAGCGATTCATACAAGCTAAATCTTCTAATCTAAAATTGGGCCAAAGAAAGGATTTTAATTTAATTAGGGTCTTTTTATCCTTATAAAGGTCTTTCTTTTTATGCAAAACTGTGGTCAAGTTTTGAATATTCTTATCAAATCTTGAGTTTCTATCCCTGGCATTTTTTTTTTTTAAGTTGAAACAAATTAGAATTCGAAATTCTCTACGTCGTTTAGGGGATAGAATATTTTCAGGGATAAAAAAATCATAATTATTTTTTTTATCAATATAGCTTTTTTTTTTGTATCTTTTACTTATTTTTTGTTTATTTTTATGAACTAATGAAATACCTACGGTTCTATATATAATAAGTTGTCCATCGTTTTTTACAGATAAACGGACAGGTTCAATAATCAAAATTCCTTTTTTCATTAATTTTGAAAAAGTGAAATTCTTCTCAATCATTAGAATATCTAGGCTCAGCTCTCCTCTTTCAATAGAAGATATCGCTATCTCGTTTGGATTTTTTAGTCTAACCAAGAGACAGTATACTTTTATATTATTGAGAATTTTTTGATTAAAAAAACAATTCCAGCGCAACTGAAAACGCGAATACCTTGTGAGAAATAAATAAAGTTCCGCTTCGGTATGACTTTTGTATTGTTTTTTATTTTGACGCTTTTTTATCTTCGATTCTGCATAATTTTTTTCAAGATTTTTTTCTTGGTTTGACAGAGCTGATTCAGGATTTCTTTTTTTTTCGTTATCTGATTCAAGCTCTCCTTGACCTACCAATTCGTTTTCTTCTTTATTTAGATTAAAAAACCGAAGGGGTCCTTTTTCGTTTGATGGTATAAAACCTTTTTTCTTTAGAGTGATCTTTTTATTAACATTTTTTTTTTCATTAAAATTGAAAAGAAGTAATTTAATTGGTATGACCCACGGTTTCGTTTTATAGATACTAGAAAATAAGAAAAATTCTGAAAAAAAAAAAAATGCAAAATTTGTTATACGATGATTTAGTCTTTCTTCATTCATTCCCATCCAATCAAAAAAGAAACTTTTTTGATTGGCAAGATCCGTCTTAGTTATTTTATCAATTTTGTTATAATTCTGCACTTTAGTCTTAATATATTTTTTTTTACTCTTGGTATCAATTAAGAGCCCAATATTGACTTTTTTTCTAAACCAAAAGTTGAGAATTCTCCAATCCAAATATTTTCTATGCCCAATTTCTCCTATAACTTGAATATTATATTTTTCTAGAAAAGACGAGACTAAACAATTATCTGGAGTAATGCCTATAGACATAGACATGTCAAACTTTTTTTCTCTAGAATGAATAGATTTGTAGCAAAAACTATTATATATATAATCTTTTTTTAAATTATGTTTTGAATTTAATAATGAGTTGGCTTCAAAAAATTGTTGTTTTTTGTAATTATCAATTTTATTTTTTTCATATAAATCCGTTTTGATTAAACTTGTATTTAGAACTAGAAAATCCTGGTTTATTTTCTTTTTCCATTTTTGGGTTACTAATCTAGCCCATGCAATCCAAGGTAAATTGTATTGAGAATGACTTCGTAACCAGTATTTCCATGGATTTACTTCGGAATTAAAAAAGGTTTTATCTTTCAATTCATAATGAAAGATTCCTTGTTCTTGACAAAAATCCTTTATTTGATTTTTAACAAAAAAGGATGTTATGCATATGTTATATTCAAGAACAGCCTTTAATTTAGAAAAGTTACTAACTTGAATTTGTGATAATTTGTAAAATACATATGCTTGTGATAAAGAGCATAGGTCATAACTAAATTTTTTATTTTTTGATATTAAATTTTTTAGAGTTGAAATAAAATAAATGGTATTTTTTTGATTTTTTTTTTTTTCTCCATTTTCTTCATTCTTGTAAATATATTTATCAAGAATTGTTTTTGTTGATTCAAAAAAAAGTTGTAGTTGTGTAGTAATTCTTGGAATATTAATGATACCTAGAAAAAAAGTTATAGACAGTTGTTCAATGCAAAATTTAAAAAAAAAAAAAGATTTACGAATTAATCGGATATTTTTTCTTTTGAATGCCTGCCACCTTTTTTTT